TCAAAAAGAAAACTAACGTCTTATCTCTAATTCCCAAAACTAGAATTTTTATTTAAACTACTTCTTGATTTTATTATAAAAGAAGACAAAAACAAAATATTTTTAACCCTATAAAGAAAATTAAATAATTTAAAGAAACAGGTAAAAAACTTTTTCATGCTAAATATATCAATTTATCATATCGAAGTCGTGGTAAAGTTCCCCGAACTCAAATAAATATAAAAGACACAAATACCGTTTTAATATAGAATAATAACCTGCATGGACTACCACCTAAAAAAATTAAAGAAAATAATATTCTCATAAATAAAATACTCGCATATTCTGCCATAAAAATAAGTGCAAATCCTCCCCTTCTATATTCAGTGTTAAAACCTGAAACTAACTCAGACTCCCCCTCAGCAAAATCAAAAGGAGTTCGATTAGTTTCTGCCAAACAAGATGCTAATCACATTATTGATAGTGGAAAAGTTAATATTAACAACCAAAAATTTTCTTGGTATAAATTAAATAAATTTAGATTAAACCCACCAATTAAAAAGATAACTGACAATAAAATAATAGCTAATCTCACCTCATATGAAATAGTTTGTGCAGCCGCTCGAAGTCTACCCAATATAGAATATTTACAATTAGATGATCATCCCGCCCTTAAAGTAGAATAAACACCTAAACTTAAACAACACAAAAAAAATAAAATACCCATATTAAAACTTAATATACCACTTTCATAAGGTATAACTATTCACACTAATAAAGAAATAAATAAACTAAAAACAGGAGATAAATAATATGGTAAAAAATTAGATATTCTAGGCACTGTTTGTTCCTTTAAGAATAGTTTCACTGCATCTGAAAAAGGTTGTAATAAACCCATATAACCAACTTTATTAGGACCTTTCCGAATCTGAATATAACCCAAAATCTTTCGCTCTAATAAAGTTACAAAAGCTACGCCAACTAAAACACAAATAATAAGTAATAAGTAATTTATTAATATAATAATAAAAATAAGCATATTTATAATGCTTTCCTCTCATTATCTTATAATATTATTAATTTATAGATTAATAAAATAAGAGGATTTACTAATATTCTAAATTTTAAAAGTTTTTTAATTATTTGGTCCTTTCGTACTAAAATAATTTTATATTTAACAAAAGATAGAAACCAACCTGGCTCACGCCGGTCTGAACTCAAATCATGTAAAGTATTAAAAGTCGAACAGACTCTCTCTTATAGCGACTGCACCATAAAGATACTTTAATTCAACATCGAGGTCGCAAACTTTTTCTTCGATAAGAACTCTCAGAAAAAATAACGCTGTTATCCCTAAAGTATCTTAATCTTTTAATCTATTTAAGGATCAATTTCATTAATCAATAATTATTGTATTTAAAATTATAGACAGTTCATTTATATATCTACGCCGCCCCAGCGAAACAACTACAAATTTAATATCTCATTCACTTAATAAATAAAAATATAAAATATGTTTATTGTAAAGATTTATAGGGTCTTATCGTCTTTTTAATTTATTCAAGCCTTTTCACTTGAAAGTCAAATTCAATAAATATTTAAGAAACAGATGATACTTTGTCCAACCTTTCATTCAAGCCTCCATTTAAAAGACAATTTATTATGCTACCTTCGCACAGTCAAAATACTGCGGCTCTTTAATATAATCAGTGAGCAGGCCAAACTATATACACCTTCATATAGACATGTTTTTGTTAAACAGGCAAGAATCATTTTTGCCGAGTTCTTTTTAAATATCAATTTAATTTATAATCTCTTTAAAAATTAAAATAAATTTTTAAATAATATAAATTATACTAATAATAACATAATAATCTTTATATTATTATTTATAAAAGTTTTAAATTATTTTAATAAAATTATTTTAAATATTAAAATATTACCAAGTATTAGTTAAAACACTTTTTTAAAATGGCTACTTATAGGCCTAAATCTCAATAAAATTTTATTTTAATTTATATTATTCTACAATTGAACAAAAAGCTCACCCCTTTGCTCTTTAACCCTATTTTAATTAATAGAGCTTGAATTAAATTCATTTTATTTAAAACCAGATATAAAAGTTCGACTGACATTTCACCTCTAAATTATTATTATTAATTTTATTAATACAAAAACTTTTTTAATAATTTAACTACCTCTTTTTCGGGATTAATTTATATAAAAATCAATTTATTATTTTATGATACACAAGGCACATTTGAATTTATTTTATTTAATTATTTAATAATATATTAACATTCTTTTACAATACTATTAACTATTATCTTTATTTAAATTTCTTAATTAATACTCATTTTTTTCTCATTTAAATTACTTTTCTCACAATCTACGAAACATTTATTATAATAATAAGTTATAATTTTAAAGTATAATAACAACAATCTTTCCTCCTTCAAAGGATACTTTATTTAAAGCTTTACTTTAACTTCTAGGTACGCCTTCCGGTACACCTACTTTGTTACGACTTATTTCGGTTTTAAGCGAAAGCGACGGGCGATATGTACATATTTTAGAGCCTATATCAAATAATTAAAATTAATATTATTACAATTAAATCCACCTTCATTATCAAATTTCATTCCCAACTTCGTTTAAATTATTTTTATTGTAACCCATTTTCTCCTAATTATATGCTGCACCTTGATCTAATTTATTTAATCCTATTAATTACAATAACTCTTTCTATCAAAGTTATCTGATAATGACGGTATACAAACTATAAACTAGGTAAGATATTCGTGGTTTATCGTTTACGAAACAGGTTCCTCTAAAAGGACTAAAATACCGCCAAATTCTTTGAATTTAAAGAAAATAACTATTAATAATCTGGCAAAATTTTCACTTCAATTATAGTAGGGTATCTAATCCTAGTTTATATATTGAAATTTATAGTTTCTTTTAGTTTTATTTTAAAATTATTATTATTATTAAATTCTGATTTCACTCTTTCAAAAAAATAACAAATTTTAATTAACATTTAATTTACTATATAACCAAATTATATTTACTTACCCCCTAAGTATAACCGCGACTGCTGGCACAAATTTTAGTCAGAGTTAAAATGATTACCAATTCTAATTTTAATTAATTTTTTAAAATTAAATACTGAGATTTAATTTACACTAAATTTTTAATTTATATATGTAAAGGAACACTAAAATTTTCATGTATTTTTCAATCATAATATAAAAATAATAAGCAAGAATCAAACTCCAAGCTATTTTTAACAATTTAAATATAATTAACAGAGATTTTAAGTTATATAAACTAATGGCCTTCAAAGCCATAAAAATAAGTAAATTCTTTTAAATCTTATTTATATGTAAGGGACTTTCACCAAAACCTAAAAGATCAAAACTTTTTGTGCATTTAACACTAACATATATTATAAGCTTTAGCGACTTAATCACATTTTTAGATTTGCAGTCTAACGTCTTATTTTCCACTATAAAGCCCTAATAAACGAAACGATGATTTTTTTCAACTAACCATAAAGATATTGGAACACTCTATTTTATTTTTGGAGCTTGAGCTGGTATAGTAGGAACTTCTCTCAGTTTAATTATTCGAGCTGAACTCGGACAACCTGGTAGATTGATTGGTGATGATCAAATTTATAATGTAGTTGTTACAGCACATGCATTCGTGATAATTTTTTTTATAGTTATACCTATTATAATTGGAGGGTTTGGAAATTGATTAGTTCCTCTTATATTAGGAGCCCCAGATATAGCATTTCCTCGAATAAATAACATAAGGTTTTGACTTTTACCTCCATCTTTAACCCTCCTTCTTACTAGAGGTATAGTGGAAAGAGGTGTTGGAACCGGATGAACTGTTTATCCTCCTTTATCTGCTGCTATCGCTCACGCTGGAGCTTCAGTAGACTTAGGAATTTTCTCACTTCATCTAGCAGGTGTTTCTTCAATTCTAGGGGCCGTAAATTTTATAACTACTGTAATTAACATGCGACCTCAGGGGATAACAATAGATCGTATACCCTTATTTGTCTGAGCAGTGTTTATTACAGCTATCTTACTTTTATTATCACTTCCAGTTTTAGCAGGAGCTATTACTATGTTACTAACAGATCGAAATTTAAATACTTCTTTCTTTGACCCAGCAGGAGGGGGAGACCCAGTCCTTTATCAACATTTATTCTGATTTTTTGGACACCCTGAAGTTTACATTTTAATTTTACCTGCATTTGGAATAATCTCACATATTGTAAGACAAGAATCAGGTAAATCTGAATCTTTTGGTACTCTGGGTATAATTTATGCTATATTAGCAATTGGTATCTTAGGATTTTTAGTTTGAGCTCATCACATATTTACCGTAGGTATGGATGTAGATACACGAGCTTATTTTACATCGGCTACTATAATTATTGCCGTACCTACAGGTATTAAAATTTTCAGATGATTAGGTACTCTTCATGGAACACAAATTAATTATAGTCCATCCTTATTCTGAGCTATAGGATTTATTTTCCTTTTCACCGTAGGTGGATTGACTGGTGTTGTACTAGCCAACTCATCAATCGATATTATCCTACATGACACTTACTATGTCGTAGCTCATTTCCATTATGTCTTATCTATAGGAGCAGTATTTGGGATTTTTGCCGGAATTGCCCACTGATTTCCTTTATTTACTGGACTCTCATTAAACCCCACATGACTTAAAATCCATTTCTTCGTAATATTTGTAGGAGTAAATGTAACATTCTTCCCTCAACACTTCCTAGGATTAAATGGAATACCACGACGATATTCTGACTACCCTGACGCTTATACCGCATGAAATGTTGTATCATCTATAGGATCAATAGTATCACTAGTAGCGGTATTAGGATTTATTATTATTGTATGAGAAGCTCTTGTTTCTTCACGTTCTGTTATATTTTCAACCTTCTTTCCCACTTCGGTAGAATGAGAACACTTATACCCACCAGCCGATCATAGATATATAGAAATCCCTATAGTATCTAGTTCTTAGCTAAATTACTTCTAAAGTGGCAGAATAATGCCCAAGATTTAGGATCTTGTTATGGATTAATAATATCCCTTTGGAATATTAAGATGGCAGAAAGTGCCCAAGATTTAAGCTCTTGTAATGAAATATTAATAATTTCTCTTAATAACACTTATGCCAACATGAGCCCACATAGGATTTCAAGATAGTGCTTCCCCTTTAATGGAGCAATTAATTTTCTTTCACGATCATACTATAATCGTCTTAATTTTAATTACAACATTGGTTGGATATATGATAGCATCTTTATTTGCTAACTCTTACATTAACCGCTTTTTATTAGAAAATCAGACTATCGAAATTATTTGAACTATTCTTCCAGCATTTATTCTTATTTTTATTGCTCTGCCTTCTTTACGACTCCTTTATCTACTAGATGAAGTAAATACTCCTAGTGTAACTCTTAAAACTATCGGTCATCAATGATATTGAAGTTATGAATATTCTGATTTCCTTCAACTAGAATTTGATTCCTATATAATCCCCCTTAATGAAATAGGACCGTCAAACTTCCGACTACTAGATGTAGATAATCGAACAGTTTTACCAATAAATACTCAAATCCGAGTTCTAATTAGAGCTGCAGATGTTATTCATTCGTGAACAGTTCCTGCTTTAGGAGTAAAAGCAGATGCCATCCCAGGTCGACTAAATCAAGTAAGATTTATAATTACTCGCCCAGGTCTCTTTTACGGCCAATGTTCAGAAATTTGCGGAGCAAATCATAGATTTATACCAATTGTAGTTGAAAGTGTCTCAGTTGATTCTTTTTTAAATTGAGTCTCATCTTTTAAAGAAGATTAATAAAATATATTAGCTAGGTGGCCGAAGTTAGGTGTAGGTCTTTTAAACCTATCATAGTAAATTTTACTTCTTGCTAATTTTTTTAGTATATTTAGTATATTTGGTTTCCACCCAAAAGGTCTAATTCTCTAATTAGAAAAAATAATTTTATTTTTACTTTTTTCTACACTTCTAACATTATTAATTAGTTGTCTTGTAATAATTATTGCCTCTTTATTATCAAAAAAGACAATTATGGATCGAGAAAAAAATTCACCTTATGAATGTGGATTTGACCCTAAAGGATCTGCCCGACTTCCATTCTCTCTTCGATTTTTTTTAATTGCAGTTATTTTTTTAATTTTTGATGTAGAAATTACATTAATTTTACCCCTTGCATATATTATTCATTTATCTAATATTTTTTCTTGGGCTATTACAGGATTAATATTTTTATTTATTTTATTATTTGGATTATACTATGAATGAAGACAAGGTGCACTTGAATGAGCAGAATAATTAAATTATATAATTTTAAATATGTTTAATTTATTGTTTAGTATAATGCCTGATTAAAGGGTAACATTGATATTGTTAATAATATAGATTCACACTATTTATACTTTAAAAGATAAATTAAGCTTATAATTTATTATTCACCTATGAAGATATTAATACCTCTTTTTAAATATATCTAAGATATATAAATTAGTTAATATAAATCATGCCTAAATATTTTAAAAGGTTAATCATTAATTATCAAATCTAATGTTAATCACCCTAATATTTAAATTAATTAAATCATTGGTAATATAAATTATTTAATCTTATTATAATAATTTCTTTTTGTTAAATTACTTCTAATATATTTGATATATTAATTTATGTTCAAAATCTAAAATTATCTAAAAAATAATTTTGATTATTATAATTCCAATATTTTAACTAATTATCTATTAACCCTTATAATTATTTATCTTTATTTATTAATATAAATAAATTAAAACAATATATTCTATAAATATAATACAATCTTAAAGATCTATTCACTTTTCTTTTAAATTTAATATCTTTTAAACAAATGTAATTGATATTGTTTATTTGGTTATTTGAAATATATATATATATATATATATATAAATAAAAAATTATATAAGCTATAATTTAAATAAAATATATGATTTGCATTCATAATATGTTCTTCTAAGAGCTAGCTTAACCAATTATTCAATATAATATTTAATTAAAATAATATTAATAAATTAATGTATTTTAATCTTAAAAGATAAGCTAAATGAAGCTTACGGGTTCATACCCCGTCTATGAGGCGATAACCTCTCTTTTAAATAAAACACCAATACTCATGAGAATTAGTTAAATTATAACATAAGTTTGTCGTGCTTAAATTATCTAAAAAAAGATATTTTCAACCATTAATAATTTATAAATTATAATATTAATTTATTATAAAATATTATAAATTAATTGTAAGTTTAACTATGGATTTATTTCTATAATAGGATTATAACCTCTTTTAATATTTTTTTATCTTTATCAAATATAATATTTATATCTACTCTATCTTTAGGAGTTGTAATGGCCATTTCAGCACCTTCTTGGTTTATAGCCTGAGTGGGATTAGAATTAAATTTAATATCTTTTATTCCAATTATTTTAACAATAAACAACCGCTATTCTTCCGAAGCTGCTTTAAAATATTTTCTAATTCAAGCATTAGGCTCTTCATTTATTATTTTTAGAGGATCATTAATATTAATATCTTCTAACATATCATTTTTTATAATTCTCTCAGCTCTATTATTAAAATTAGGAGCAGCTCCATTTCATTTCTGATTTCCTCAAATTATAGAAGGTTTAACATGACCTCGCCTTATTATTTTAATAACAATTCAAAAAATTGCTCCTCTTTCTCTTATTTTATTACTAATAACCTTTCAACAAACTTACACAATAGTAGTAGGATCCGCAATTTTATCTGCAATCGTTGGTTCAATTATAGGAATTAATCAAACATCTTTACGCAAAATTATAGCTTTTTCTTCAATTAATCATATAGCATGAATATTGGCGGCCGCTATTTTAAGAGAAAATATAATATTTATATATTTTCTATTTTATTGTTGCATTTCAAGATCAGTTGCTCTAATTTTCCATAACCATCAAGCATTTTATATTAGTAACTTAATTGATAAAAAAGAGCCTTCTTCTGTTTCTAATTTCACAGTATTTGCAGCTTTATTTTCATTAGGTGGTCTCCCTCCTTTTACAGGATTTATTCCTAAATGATTTATTATTCAAGAACTAAACAATTTCAACATATTTATTCTATTTACCGTACTCCTATCTTGTGCATTAATTACTCTTTATTTTTATTTGCGAATCGCTATTCCATTTTTAACTTTTTCCTCTCCAAAATTTAAATCCTCTTTAACTATTTATTTTAATAAAATAAGGCATACTTCAAGTCCTTTAATCATTTTTATAAACGTATTTGGTTTAATAATCCCCTCTTTATTTATAATTATTTAAAAAATAAATTTAATATATATATAAGTATAACTTGATAAATCTTTAGATATTTTTTAATTCCTCAAATAGCCCCGCTAATATGATTAAATCTTTTATTTATATTTTTATTGGTTTTTCTTTTATTTTTTATTTCTAATTATTATGTGATTTCACCAGAAAAAATAAGAAGAGAAAAAATACTTATTAAATCTGAAGAAAAAAACTGAAAATGATAACTAACCTATTTTCTATTTTTGAACCATCATCAAGGTTGATTAATTTACCCTTAAACTGACTTTCTACCTTCTTAGGATTATTATTTATTCCTTATCTATTTTGAATCTCACCTTCTCGATGATCTTTATTATGAAATAAAATTAACTTAGCTCTTCATAAAGAATTTAGAACAATTTTAGGTCCCACTCAAAAAAGGAGAACTATTATTTTTGTATCTCTTTTCTCCTTAATCGTATTTAATAATTCTTTAGGACTTTTTCCTTATATTTTCACAAGATCAAGACATTTGGCTATAACATTAGCTCTATCTTTACCCCTATGATTAACATTTATAATTTTCGGGTGAGTAAATCACACCCAACATATGTTTGCTCATTTAGTCCCCCAAGGAACTCCAGCCGTTCTAATACCATTTATAGTACTCATTGAAACAATTAGAAATGTTATCCGGCCTGGAACACTCGCTGTTCGTTTAGCTGCTAATATAATAGCAGGTCACCTCTTATTAACATTATCAGGAGGCACAGGGCCATCATTAAACTCCTATTTATTAACCATTCTTATTTTTTCTCAAATTCTTCTTTTACTTCTAGAATCTGCTGTAGCAGTTATTCAATCTTACGTATTCGCAGTTCTAAGAACACTTTTCGCTAGTGAAATTAACTAATGACACTATCTCATGGCATACACCCTTATCATTTAGTTGACATAAGCCCTTGACCGCTTACTGGTTCCATCAGAGCTATAATATTAACAACAGGTTTAGTGAAATGATTTCACCAATTTAATATAGATTTATTAATACTAGGACTTTTAACAACAGTCTTAACAATAATTCAATGATGACGAGATGTAACACGAGAGGCTACTTATCAAGGATTACATACCAAAATTGTTGAAACTGGTATACGTTGAGGAATAATTCTATTTATTGTATCTGAAGTTTTATTTTTCTTTTCTTTTTTTTGAGCCTTTTTTCACAGAAGATTATCACCAACAGTAGAGATTGGAATATCTTGGCCACCTAAAGGTATTGACCCTTTTAACCCCTTTCAAATTCCTTTGTTAAATACTATTATTCTCTTATCATCAGGAGCAACCGTAACTTGAGCTCACCACGCAATTATAGAAGGAAATCATAAACAAGCCCTACAAAGGCTTTTTATTACTGTAGTTCTTGGATTATATTTTACAGCTCTTCAAGCTTTCGAATATATTGAAGCTCCTTTTACTATTGCTGATTCAGTATTTGGATCTACATTTTTTGTAGCTACAGGATTCCATGGTTTACATGTAATTGTGGGTACATCATTTTTAATAGTTTGTTTATTTCGTTTATATAAATGTCACTTCTCTTCTGAACATCATTTCGGATTTGAAGCTGCAGCATGATACTGGCATTTTGTAGATGTTGTCTGACTTTTTCTTTATATCTTTATTTACTGATGAGGAGGTTAAATATAATTAAAATTTTATTACTTTTATGATTAGAAAGCGAAATATCGCGTTTAGTTTCGACCTAAATTTTGGACCTCAAGACCTCTAATTTTGATAGAAACCAAAAAGAGGTGTGTCATTGTTAATGATAATATTGAATTAAAACTATTCCTATCAAACATAATAGAGAAATATGACAAAGAAAAAGCTTCTAACTTTCAACTTGAGTGGTTAAATTCCATTCATTTCTCGTTTTTATAGTGTAACTAAACATATTACATTTTCACTGTAAAGCTAAAGAATAATTTCTTTTAAAAATACTTTCAGGTAATTTTACCTCTTTCGCATCTTCAGTGCGATATTCTACAAATAAATTATAAAAGTTAAATAAAATATAAAATTAATACTACAGAAAAAACTAAAAACATTTTTATAAAAACTTTAATGCCATTATCTTGAAGAACCTGTATTGATAATGAGAACTTTATAAATGTATTAAATAAACCTTGCCCTCCAAGTGTTTCAGATCACCCCTTATCGCAAAGTTTATAAAAATTTCTTCCTCTTATTAAACTATTTTTAGAAATATTCAAAGTTGATATAAAAGGTATAAATCATATAGAACCCATAAAAACAACCAAAGCATAAACTCTTAAAGATTTTAACTTATAATCAATAATTATTAAATTCATTAAATAACCTAAAGCTCCTCCAATTACTCTAATAGTTAATGTTAATATTTTTATAGAAAAGCTCATACAAATTATATATCTTTCAGGAAAAATAATTCAAGATAATCTAGCTCCCCCTAATACAGCACCAAAACTTAAGACAATTATAGGACTTGTTATAATAACAGAACTATCACTCACCGATCTATAAGACCTTAAATTAAATGTGCCCGTTAATCTATAATAAATTAAGCGAAATGTATAACACACGGTTAGTCTAGTCGAAACCACATATAAAATAAAACAAATAATATTAATTCATCTTATAAAAGCCATTTCTAAAATGAGATCCTTAGAATAAAAACCAGCCAAAAATGGAGTTCCACAAAGCGCTAAATTAGCCAAATTTATACACATTCTAGTTAATGGTATTTTTCTACAAAGCCTTCCTATATATCGAATATCTTGAAATTCCTTTACATTATGAATAATTACCCCAGCACATATAAATAATAAAGCTTTAAATAATGCATGAGTTAATAAATGGAAAAATGCTAATATAGAAAAACCTAAAGAAAGAACTCTTAATATTACCCCTAATTGTCTAAGAGTTGATAAGGCAATAATTTTTTTTAAATCATATTCAAAATTCGCCCCAAGCCCTGATATAAACATAGTTAAACAAGAAATAAGTAATAATATCGTGGATACACTAGAACCTAATAAAGAAGGACTAAACCGAATTATTAAATAAACCCCTGCAGTTACCAGCGTAGAAGAGTGAACCAAGGCAGAAACAGGAGTAGGAGCAGCCATAGCTGCTGGTAATCAAGCAGAAAAAGGAATCTGAGCTCTTTTTGTTATAGCAGCAGTTATAACTAATAATTTTAATATTAAACTATCACAATCTGTTAAATAAAAAGTATAAAAAATAAAATTTCACCCCCCAAGTTTGAATATTAATCCAATACTAAGCAAAATAGCGACATCTCCAACACGATTTGATAAAACAGTGAGTATCCCGGCATTTGCTCTTTTTTCATTTTGGTAATAAATTACTAAAGCATAAGAGACCAACCCTAACCCATCTCACCCTAACAAAATTCTAATCAAATTAGGACTAATAATAAGTATTGCTATAGAAAAAACAAAAGCTAAAACCAAATAAATAAATCGATTTATATTATAATCCCCTCTTATATAATCTCCTCTATAAAAAATTACCATAGAAGAAATCAGTAAAACAAATCTCAAAAACATTAAAGACATTCAATCAAAAATAAATGAAGCTAAAATTGAATTAGAATTAATAGATAAAATCTCCCACTCAATAACATAACATTTTTCAAATAAAATACAAAACAAAGATATTATTATAGAAGAAAAAGATATTAACAATAAAAATAATATTCTACTTAAACTGATTGACAATTTTCAAATGATGGTTTAAAATAATTATATTTATATTTTTGGTACCACAAACCAATGTTTTCTATTAAACTATTTAAACAAAAATTAGGTATAATAAGAATACTTTTTAAAATTAAAATATTTAAAGGAATTCAATGTAATCTTAATACTAAATATTCTCGCACTTTACCAGAACAACAAGAATATAAAGAACCAGAAAAAAGACCATGTTGTCTTAAAGAATATAAATATAAAGTATAAGCAGCCCTAAAAAAAGATAATAAACAAATACCAACTATAGTTAACTTTCTTCAACTAACTATACTTATAATTAAATTAATTTCCCCTAATAGGTTAATAGTAGGAGGGGCTGCTATATTACCAACTCTAAGTAAAAATCACCATAAAGCTATTCTAGGTATAAAATTTATCAATCCCTTATTAATTAACAATCTCCGGCTTCCTATTCGCTCATAAACCATATTTGCTAAACAAAATATACCAGAAGAACATAACCCATGCCCTACTATTACTACAACTGCACCGTTTAAACCCCATCAGCCAAATATAACTAATCCTCTTAAAACTAATCCTATATGAGCTACAGAAGAATAAGCAATTAAAGATTTTATATCAACTTGCCGTAAACAAATTAGACTTACAATAAAACCACCTAAAATACTTAATCCAATTCAAACCCAATTAATACTTTTATTCAACTCTCTAAATAAGGGTAAAATACGAATAAGTCCATAGCCCCCAAGTTTCAATAATACTCCAGCTAAAATTATAGAACCTGCAACAGGCGCTTCTACATGAGCTTTAGGCAACCACAAATGAAATATATATATAGGTAATTTTACCACAAAAGCCATTATAGAACAAACGAATCAAATCAAATTTATTCTCCTTACATTTAATATGTTATAACCCAAACCTATTCTTAAACTTCCATTAATCTTATATAAATATAAAATAGAAACTAATAATGGCAAAGAAGCTAATAAAGTATAAAATAATATATACACTCCAGCTTGAATGCGCTCTGGCTGATACCCCCAACCTAAAATTAAAATTAAAGTAGGAATTAAAGAAGCTTCAAACCTAATATAAAATATCAAATAATCTATAGAACTAAAAGTTACAAATAAAGCAACTAGAAGAAAAATATTTACAATTAAAAAAGAAGATGGAAAAATGTTATTAAATTTCACTTTAGTCCTAGACCTAATTACTAATGATATAATCCAAGCCCTTAATAAAATTAAAATATACCCTAAATAATCTGAACCCAAGCCAAACCCAAGATTTCTTACATAAAAATCATGGCAAGAAAAAATATTTAATAAAAAACATAAAATAAAAAGTCCTACTTGGATTAAATTTCATTCCCCAATAAAAATTATTAATATTATAAGTGCTAAAATAAACTTTAACATCCTAAAGTTCTGAATCTATTAAAGTAATCATTACCATGTCTGCGAACAATTGACACTAATAAAGAGAGACCTAGTGCACCTTCACAAGCAGCCAAAGTTAAAAAAAATAAAACAAAATACACCTCTCTCCCAATCTCTGAGATACAATTATTTATAAAAAAGAAAATACCTAACATAATAAATTCCAATCTTAATAATGTATTTAATAAATGTTTACGATATGACACAAAAGACCATAATCCTCTAAACACCATAAAAAAAGAAACTAAAATTATACTATTATTTAGAATTATCATTAGTTATTGTTTTAATAGTTTAATCTTAAAACATTGGTCTTGTAAACCAAAATTGAAATTTCAAATTTCTTAAAACTTCGTTATAATATAACGATATTTTATATCTAATTTTACCTATTATTATTATATTTTCACTCTCTTTTATACGAGTTGCACATCCTCTCTCTGCCGGGCTAGTTCTGCTTATTCAAACAACATTAGTAGCAATCGCCTCAGGAACGTTAAATAAAACTTTTTGATTTTCTTACATCCTGTTCTTAATTTTCTTAGGAGGTATATTAGTTTTATTTATTTACGTTGCTTCTTTGGCTTCAAATGAACAGTTTTCTATTGACTTAGTTTTTTTCTTAGTTTCCCTTACTATTATTTGTTTCATTTCATTATTGTTAATCATACTAGATCCTATTATTTTATCAAATAAAATAACTATAATATACTCCTCCCTAATAAATGAGTATAAATTCAATTCAAACTCACTATTTAATAGTCCTATTTATAACGCCCCAACAGCGTTTTTCACTTTTTTTATTATTAGTTATTTATTACTTGCCTTATTAGTAGTAGTAAAAATTATAAAATCTTCTTCTAGACCACTTCGTCTTATAACTTATGAAAATACCCACACGAAAAACCCATCCGCTAATTAAAATTATTAATGGAGCATTAGTTGATATACCATTACCCAGAAATATTTCAACATTTTGAAATTTTGGATCATTACTTGGTTTATGTTTAGTTATCCAAATTGTAACAGGCTTATTTTTATCAATACATTATACAGCTCATGTTGATTTAGCTTTTTCTTCAGTTGCTCATATTCACCGAGATGTTAATTATGGTTGACTAATTCGATCTATACACGCTAATGGAGCCTCATTTTTCTTTGTTTGTTTATATCTTCACATTGGACGAGGAATTTATTATGGATCATACGTAAATATTCCAGCATGAATAATTGGAGTTATCATTTTATTCCTAGTGATAGCAACTGCATTCTTAGGTTATGTATTACCATGAGGACAAATATCTTTTTGAGGTGCTACAGTAATTACCAATCTTTTTTCAGCTATTCCCTACGTTGGAACTTATTTAGTAAATTGAATTTGAGGTGGATTTGCAGTTGAAAATGCAACTTTAACTCGATTTTATTCACTGCATTTTTTATTTCCATTTGTAGTCGCAGCACTATCTGCAGTTCATATTGTATTTTTACACCAGCTAGGCGCCGGGAATCCACTAGGAATTTCAAGCCAAGTAGATAAAGTACCATTCCACCCATATTTTACATATAAAGACATTGTAGGATTTGTTGTAATATTATGGGCATTATTGATTTTATCACTTTTATTTCCATTCGCATTAATAGATCCAGACAATTTTATTCCTGCAAATCCTATGGTTACTCCTAAGCATATTCAACCAGAATGATACTTCCTATTTGCATACGCAATTTTACGGTCTATTCCTAATAAAGCATTAGGAGTAATCGCCTTAGTTCTATCAGTAGCAGCATTAATAACTTTTCCATTTACTCATAAGTCAAAATTTAAAGGATTAACTTTCTACCCAATTAATCAATGATTATTTTGATTTTTTATCTCAATAGTTATTCAATTGACTTGAATTGGAGCTCGACCTGTTGAAGAACCTTATATTTTAACAGGACAAATTCTCACTTTCCTGTATTTTTCATTTTATATTGTAAACCCTCTTATTCTTCGCTGATGAGACACAAAAATAAACTAACCTATAATTTAATTTATTTAGTTAATTTATAATCCATTACTATTTTCAGTACAATTCATATTTATAAATTATTTAGTTTAAATTAAAACAAATGTTTTGAAAACATTAAATAAGTTAGTAAACTTAATAATTAATTACAACTGATAATACATTAAAATATTTAAAATTATATATATATAAATGTAATTAATAAACTAAAATAATTAAAATTAAATACTAAGTTGTAAATCTAACCACAAATTACTTAATTCTATTATTAACTTAAATTATTAAAAATAAAATGGCTGAGATTAAGCATTAGATTGTAAATCTAACTACGAATTACTAAATTCTTTTATTAATTTAAATTATTAAAAATAAAATGGCTGAGATGTTAAGCACTAGATTTACAATCTAACTACGAATTACTAAATTCTTTTATTATATAATCAATTGAATAATATTTAAAATAATATTTAAAAATAAGCAAAATACACCAACAATTGGAACACCATAACAACATTTAACAATTCAACTAATAAATAGTTCTTATATTTATAAATCTAACTTAACTACAACCTAATGTAATTTAACTATTACTAGGTTTTCTAAAACAGCATAATCAACTATCTAATATATATATATATATATACATCTTTAATTAATATTTAAATTAATTTATTACCAATTAATATTCTACCTGCACTAATAAACATAATCAAATTAATTAAAATTATTACATTGTATTATACAATTTGGCACGAGCTTTACGTTACACAATTAATTGTAATAAGCATAGAATTTATTAATATATAGAGTTCTACACTTATTACAACTAAATTATGTAACGTAAAGCTCGTGCCAACGCGAGCGACCGTATAATCCAAGAGGAAAGGACCTAGCTCGTGCCAACGCGAGCGACCGTATAATCCAAGAGGAAAGGACCTAGCTCGTGCCAACGCGAGCGACCGTATAATCCAAGAGGAAAGGACCTAGCTCGTGCCAACGCGAGCGACCGTATAATCCATACCTAAGAATAAATTTTAATTAGTACCAAGTTCATAAAAAACCGTTAAATATTAAATAATAATCTATGATTATATAATTATCGCTTAATACCGTATGCCCAGATACTTAAAGTAAGAATCTCAATCTATTCATACGCATGCATAGAAACAAGGAAGTTCCTCCCACTTTTCTCGGGGTGTCCGGAAACTTCCTTGTTTCTATGCACATAAGCATGTAAATAATCTCTTATAAAAGGAACAGGTTTACCTGAATTTAATTAATCTTTCTTCTCTAGAGGTAACATTATCAGGACAATCGGTAGTTGCTTATATTATTCCCATTTTCCACTTTTCTAACTCTCCTACATGCAAATTTAATATTAGGGAAATTTAGTTGATTTTAATTTAAAAATAAATTATTTTAATTTCTTCCTAAAAATTTTTAAATGTAGTAATATAATATCAACAGTTAATTATTATTTAATAC